AAAACTTGTTGTTTCGCCGATTTATGGTTCCCTTTTTTTCGGCGCGTGCGTTCCTTATCTTAATTTTAGTATCTAGTCAAATTTTTCCATTCGAATAGAAAAAAAACTCTTGATTATTGATACATTCTATCAATTTCAATTGGTCAATAACGACAGAGTTACATCACACCCCTTCTCATTTTTCAAATTTTTATTGAAAAATAAATAAAGGGGGGGTAAAGTGAATTCTTCTCAATATACATACTAGGATTAGGACTATGATACAAGTAATTCCTGACATCTAGGCGAAAAGGAATAGCAAATCTAAAGATAGGCAAAAGGCTTCTCATAATTTTTTTGTTCTTTTTTACGAATTTGATAAAGCTAAATAGACAGATCTAAAAATTCATTTCGGATAATTGAACCTTCTCAAACTGTTTCTTTTTAAGAACCAAAAAGATTTGTGCCAAAACAACCGATCCTAAAAAGAACAAAAGGCCTTGGACACGTAATGGATCTTGAAGTACTATTTCCGCATCCCCCTGACCAAACCCACCCACATTAGGATTACTCGTTAATGGTTGGTCGAGTTTAATGGATTCGCCCTCTGAAACAAGAAGTTCTAGGCCTCGAGGGATAATATCAATCACTTCGCGTCCATTGGGTGCATCCACTATGGTTATTTCGTATCCCCCTTTTTCTTTTCGTAAAATTTTGCTTATTATCCCTCCTGCCGTAGCATTATAAACTGTATTGTTACTTTTGCTACCATCAGGATAAATCTGACCCCTTCCCCTGTTTCCACCTACGTATATAGGATATTTTAAGAAGTGAACATCTTTATTAGTAGCAGGGTCTGGAGCAAGAATAGGAAAGGTTATTTCACTATATTTTTGACCAGGAACAGGACCTATCACAAGAATATTTTTTTTATTGGGGCGATAATTCTGAAAAGACAGATTTCCTATCTTTTCTTTCATCTCGGGTGAAATACGATCGGGGGGGGCTAATTCAAACCCCTCCGGTAAAATAAGAACAGCTCCCACATTCAAAGCTCCTTTTTTACCATTAGCTAGAACTTGTTTTAGTTGCATATCATAAGGAATTTTAACAACTGCTTCAAATACCGTACCAGGAAGTACCGTTTGTGGAACCTCAATATCCACGGGCTTGTTAGCTAAATGGCAATTGGCACATACAATACGCCCAGTTGCCTCTCGTGGATTTTCATAATTCTGCTGGGCAAAAATCGGATATGCACTTGAAATGGATGCCCAAGTTATTATATATATCATGAGTGAGACAGATATGGAGCGAGTAATCTCTTCCCTTATCCAAGAAAAGGTATTTCTAGTTTGCATGGTCCAATCATTTATCCCGAAAATTTCTACAATAAAGTTAACTAGGTCGATAATATACTTCCCTAGCCACAATTCTGCTATTTACATTTACTTAAAAAAATCAAATTTTTTTGTTGAAATATACAAGGAATCCCTCGTGGGTAAAAAGAGTAAAGTAAATACGACTTTTATTTGGTTATGATGTATAAGGTACGAAAGATTAAAATTGGATTAGTGAATCTTTTTTTAGTCGTTTATTGCATGATAAATCACTACAAGTGACGGAGATACACGATTTAAATAACGAAAAATCCAATATTTAAAAATTGTATCAAGAATGACTGGAAAGGTAGAAACTAGACCAGATAAAATTTGCTCATAATGAGCAAACCCAAAATCTTTGTAAATATAACCAATCATTAGTTCCCAACCGTGAGGCGAATGGAATCCGATACATAAATCAGTTAATAAAAGAATCGAAAAAGCTTTAATTGTATCACTTAAATTATATAGGAATTCTTGAACCCAAGAATTCAGAATAAAAAGCTTTTCCTTACCCCAAAAGGAATAACCACTTAGAATAACGAAAGATATTAGATTTGTCGAGAAGTGCAAGATTGTATGGATACGATACTCATTGTGTATCTTGATGAATTGGATCGTTTCTTTGTGGATTCCTAGACGAAATTGTTGTAAATCGGTTTCTGGGTATTCCTTTATCATTTCATCGAGCTGTAATAGTTCCTCTAATTGTATGAATTTTTCTAGAACACTTTTTTCTTGAATATCATTCAAAAAAGTTTCGCATTGTCTAGTATTCCACCAATTAGTAATCCAAGTTTTCAAACTTTTATTACAGCAGAGAGAGATCAACCAGGGCAAAAAGACTATAGATGTAAAATAAAAAAAAGGAATGAATGCTTTCTTTTTTGCCATTTTGAATCTGTGAATTTTTAATGAACCTGCCTCATTTGTTGATTCTATTAGATCTAATATTTCTATCGAGCATGAGTTTCTATTCTAATTCGAATAGAATGTAGTGAGCCTACGAATCCATTTTCTCGTTTTCTGTTGATTCAATACTGAGTCTTTGCTTTGAATCTAGAAAGAATACAGAAATAGACTCAGAATACACTTCCAACTTGAATCAAGAAAAAATTGGGTTTCCAGGATGTTATTCCCCCTTTTTTCGATCAATACTAATTTCGAGACGAAGAAACTCCTTTTCTATCAAATATATCAAAAAAAACGAACATAAAAGAATAGATGAATATTCAATTGACAAAAAAAAGAAATAAATTCTTTCGTTTTTTCTTCCTACTGCCAAAGCATTTAGTCTTTTAAAATTAATTCATTTCAAAAAACTTCAATTGGGACACGCAAGAAGTAAGCCAATTCAGCAGCTTTTTGCTCAATTTCTCGTGTAGTAAAATTCTCATCAGTACGAATTAAAGGAATAGCCCCTTGACCTCGAATTTCCATATAAAGGACACGCCGAGCAGAAACACCCTCTTTAACTTCTATTCTGATGGACTGAATATCTTTCATAAAGAATCGTAAAAAGATGCGACGACTTTTTCCAGGAAATCCCCAACGAAAAATACGCACTATTCCTTCTTTTCGGTCGAAAAGATCATAACCACTACCCACATTCCACAAAATAGTGCACCACAAATAGCAACTAATAAAGAGACCTGCGATCCCATAGAAAGACATCACAATCCCTTGTGGAAAAAAAATGATTTGCTGAGACGGAAATAACGATATAACATTTCTACCAAGATAACTGGAAGTTCCAACCAATAAGAATCCTAATGAACCTAAAAATAGGATAAAGGCCCAGCAGAAATTACTTGTTTTTCGAGACCCCGTTATAAATTCTATCCATATAGATTCTGATCGCCAACTCATATATATTAGATCCAGTTATACAATTTTTTGGAATTGAGAAAATATGACTTTCCTTTTTTTGTTTTCAAAGTAACTCTCATCAACTATTTTGTTGTGAACCTTTACCTTAGGAGTAATTCATAGAATTGTTTATATCTAAAATAATAACATCTCCTTCCTTTATATGATCCCCTATAGTTATATACATACAAATAAATAGATTGACTGGAATTTCATACATGGGCCCGACGATGATCCATTTTTCAAAAGAGCGCAAATTTATTTACGTTTACACACGCATAAGAGCTTTTTTTATTTATGTTTGTAGGAATCTATGTGTTATACAATATTTTACCAAATGGGTCTTATCGAATCGAAGTTTTTAAAATAAAAAAGGAGTGATACGATTAGGTCTCAGCCGATCTAAAAAATCTTATTTTTTTGAATATGAAGAAATAAAGAAGCCATTGCAATTGCCGGAAAGACTAGGCCTACTAAAGGCACAAAAATAGAAGGTAAGTTATTGAAAGTTGTCATAAAATGGGTACCTCAATTTAATATTTGTACCTGTTATTGTTATATTCTGAATTCTAAAGATATCTTAGAATATCTTGTATTTTTATTATTTCTATTATATATATTATATAATTATACTAAGTATCTTTAAGTAAATATATATCTAATACTAATATACAACCTAATAGAAATATATAGAATAGAACCTAATAGAAATAGAATAAAAAAATAGGTACAAGAAACGCCAAACTAAATAAATGGACTTATTCATCTTTCAAAATAAAATAGATGTATCATAATCCCCTTGTTAGATTTATTATTCTTTTTGTCTTATAATAGTCATTAATAAAGAAAAAATTTTATTCCATTACAAATTTCTACAAAATTGATTAGAATCTGATCCAACAACAGGGAATTTTCGGGAAATGCAAAAAGATGGAAGACTCTCTATAGATCTGTATCTATCTCTATTTGAATTATCTATACATATGCAAGCAAGGGAGGAAAATGAACTTTTTTTATTTTTCTAGTCTAATTTGAACTTCCTCAAAACCAAAATTCACTTTTTATCTTGTTGATAGAGGTTTACTGAGTAGTAAACAAGAATATCGATAAAAAAAATGATTCGAAAGAAAAATGAATTTTTCGGGGTTTTCGTTTAATTCTGATAAACTAACCGTTCTATTTGATTTTATTTTTGTTCAAAGGAAAAAAAGCATGGAGCTGAAATAACTCGTTCAGAACACCTTTTAAAAGATTACGTGGTACAATTGCATCCAATAAGCCCTTACGTAATAAAGATTCAGCCGCTTGTGAACCTTCAGGCACGGCTTTTTTCAATGTTTGTTCAATTACTCTTTTACCCGCAAATGCAATATAGGCATAGGGTTCGGCAATAATGATATCCCCCAACATACCAAAACTAGCTGTCACTCCACCGGTAGTAGGAGATGTAAGAATTGATATATAGAATAACTTTTTACTTGATTGATAATCACATAAAACCGAGGAAATTTTAGCCATTTGCATCAAACTGAAACTTCCTTCTTGCATTCGTGCTCCTCCGGAAGAACACACTAAAATAAGAGGTAAACATTGATTGGTAGCATACTCGATCAAACGAGTTATTTTTTCGCCTACTACAGATCCCATACTACCCCCCATAAACTGAAAATCCATAACCCCAAGGGCTACCGGAATACCGTTTAGTTGACCTGTACCTGTTTGAACAGCGTCAGTCAATCCTGTAGTTTTTTGAGCAGAGTTAATACGCTT